AACACAGCACAGTCAACACCATTTGTTAGAACAGCTCCCTTTGAGTCTCTGCACCTATCCTTTTTTATTCTTTCTTTCTTAATCCTTTTTTTGCTTTTGAAAAAAGGAAACAAAAGGAGTTGGCTCAGGATTACCCTTTTTTTATTCCAGGGTTTCTCTGAATTTGAAAGTTTTCACTTAGTAGGTTTCCATACTAAGGCTCAAGCCAATTAAGTCCGTAGCGTCTACCGATTTCGCCATATCCCCGTTGTATTTTATAAAATTAGGATCCCAATTTGATGTCCTCCCCTTCCGTACCTTTCCATTTTTTTTTTTCGATTTTATACGGATTAATATACCGAAAAGTTTTTGCTCCTTTTTTCTTTATCTTATTTCATTTCTATTGGGAAGCCTATAAATTTTAAATTTGATTTGGTCTAATCCGAAATGATTCTATCATTTCTGTAGATACAATTCAATATAGATGAATAGAGAGCATATATATGCTTCTTTCCTTTATGCAGTTTGTAATACTCAAAGGGTCGATTCTTTGTTTTTCGTCTTAGTCTCTTGAATGAAAATAGAAGAATATTTTATTATGTTATTATGATCTGGATTTTATATTTTTTTTCTTGGGGCAAACCCCTAATAACATAACTCAAAAAAATATATATTCATTATGTATATAATGAATATATATTTTTATTTGATTTGAACTATTTTATTTAAAATTTTTTTATATAATATAATTTATATCATAAAAGAATAAAAATGAATAAGCTTAAACTAAGATATAGTTTTTATGTATGTAGAATTTCTATGAGCCTGCTTAGCTCAGAGGTTAGAGCATCGCATTTGTAATGCGATGGTCATCGGTTCGATTCCGATAGCCGGCTTTTCTTTATTTTTATTTGTTGTATGTTCTTATTTTTTTTTAATCAAAGAACAAATAATAAAGGGCGCCTTTATCCTTCTTCAAAAGGTTACTGATCTATAATGTCGTAGAAATTACCAACTATGACTAAACAGAAAAGCAAAGGGTTGAGTCTTGGCATAACAAATCATGAAAAAGACTCTCTCGTTTCTTTTTATTTTTTTTACTTATACTTAACATAGATTAATACAAAATTAAAAAGATAGAATATATAAATGGGTTTGTATATCATATATACAATACATCTCATTATTCATTGTAATATAATACTTCAGGAGATTTCGTTTTCATTTAGGTTTTTTTGTAAAATGAAATATAAATAGATAAATAAAAAAAAAAATAATAAATAAAGAAAGGAGTCTTTATGTCGCGTTACCGAGGACCTCGTTTCAAAAAAATACGCCGTTTAGGGGCTTTGCCTGGACTAACAAATAAAAAGCCTAAAACCGGAAGTGATCTTAGAGCCCAATCACGCTCCGGGAAGAGATCTCAATATCGTATTCGTCTAGAAGAAAAACAAAAATTGCGTTTTCATTACGGTATTACAGAACGACAATTACTTAAATACGTTCGTATCGCCAGAAAAGCCAAAGGGTCAACAGGTCAAGTTTTACTACAATTACTTGAAATGCGTTTGGATAACATCCTTTTTCGATTGGGGATGGCTCCAACTATTCCTGGAGCCCGCCAATTAGTTAATCATAGACATATTTTAGTTAATGGCCGTATAGTAGATATACCAAGTTATCGTTGCAAACCCGAGGATACTATTACGGCAAAGGATGAACAAAAATCCAGAGCTCTAATTCAAAATTTTCTTGATTCATCCCCCCCTGAGGAATTGCCCAAACATTTGACTCTTGACCCATTTCCGTATAAAGGATTAGTCAATCAAATAATAGATAATAAGTGGGTCGGTTTGAAAATAAACGAATTGCTAGTGGTAGAATATTATTCTCGTCAGACTTAGTCCTAACTAAAATACAAGGGTTCGGACAATCTGGCCCCTTTCTTTCATCAAAGTAAATTGACTTAAGGATTAAAGTCAGGGGTTTGATACCCATTTTATCCCACTTATATATTCTTTCCCATCTTGGATCTAACTGTTATGTTCTAATAATGGTATTTCATTTCTTGTTTTTTATTTTACAGTTAGGAATGTTGATGAATTAGGTAAAAGTACGGAAAGAGAGGGATTCGAACCCTCGGTAAACAAAAGCCTACATAGCAGTTCCAATGCTACGCCTTGAACCACTCGGCCATCTCTCCTACATAATTATTATTATGACTCAAAAACCGAAAAAATAGCGAGCCATTAATATTAAAGATTAATATTCGATTTTTGTTTGGATAGGTATGACCAACCAAAGAATTCAAATTCTATTCTATAACTAATAGTAATAGATAAGTTTTTAGAAAAAAGCTTTCCTCGAAGGATTCAAGTTAAAAACATGTTTTTTTCTTGTGAAATTAGAAAAATAGATATATTGATTCATATTTATTCAGATGATGTTCCTAGCCTTTAAATCAAATCAAATTGGATATATAAATATCTGATATTTTTATATTTCTATACACATATATACTTACCTGATTAAATCACCGAATTGGAACAAATTAACTGATTGATGAGTTTAGGTTTTTTAGACTATGTATGATTAATGGATACTCTTTGCCCGCGGTTCTTTTTTTTTTAGATTTATACTAGAATTTGAATTCCGTAACTTCAAAAAAAAATTAATGCCTTTTCGATGAATATAGGAATAGTTCCTATATTACATTACGACATTTTATTTGGATGACTTCGAATGGGATTCCCCTATTTCTTATTGATTCTTGAATAAAGAAGTCATTTGATTATTTTAAATAATTATAATTGGAAAAAGCAAATATAAATATATAATAAGTAAAAAAGAAAAAAAAATATAATTAATATAATTTTAAGTAGAAGTTTTTTATCTTTATTTCATTTTTTTGTTTGGAACTTAATATGTTTTTATGTTATTTCGTACTGTACAAATCCTTTGTTTGGGGAATCCTTTTTCCACAAGAGGGAATGATAATTATTATAGAATGGATTGATACCTATGCCTAGATCACGAATAAATGGAAATTTTATTGATAAGACCTTTTCAATTGTGGCCAATATATTATTACGAATAATTCCGACAACTTCGGGAGAAAAAGAGGCATTTACTTATTACAGAGATGGTGTGATTTGATTCTTTTTTTATTTTCTGCTTCTAGTTTGATGAGAAAGACTCACGATTCGAAATATAAAGAACAAATATTCTTATTCTAATTCTTATTCTATATTAAAAAAAAATCGACGCTTGTTGAAGGTGAAGTTTAGAAATAGAACAATTCCTTCTGTCGTGTATCCCCGATTGATGCAGCCTCAAATACTCTGCTTCAATTATCAATTTGATTGAGTATTAGTATTGAGCGGAAGGTTACACCTGTGTGTTCTGTATTACAGGTCAATCCTACTTCCTAGTAATAAAGTCCCATATAGGCGGCATAGGGGAAAAAGCACTACACCTAGCAATCGACAACACGAAAGCTTTGTTAAAAATGACTTACTGACTCCCTTTTCTTATCTGGATTGGGACTAACAAGAATGGTTGGGACAACAAACATCCATCTCGTTGGTACTTTGGATACCCGTATAACCATCAAAGACTGTTGAAGTGACTATTTCCTGAAAATTAGGTGGCGTTGAGGACAAAGTAATTGTTGGAGCTATCCTTTCTATATTAGTACCAAGGCGTTTGATATTAGTACAAGTTCTTGCGCAAGAAGGTTGGCTAGAGATTTTTTGTAAAAACACTAGCCCCACTCAGTTCATAATGAGAATATTTCAACCCTGTTTATTATTCCATGTATTTTTTTATTCTCATTATGCGTATTTAAAGGAGGAGCCGTATGAGATGAAAATTTCACGTACGGTTCTGGAACGGAGATTCGTTGAATCGAATGACGACCGTAACGGATGTCAGCTCAATCCGAAGGAAATTATGCGGAAGCTTTACAGAATTATTATGAAGCTATGCGACTAGAAATCGACCCCTACGATCGAAGTTATATACTCTATAATATAGGCCTTATTCACACAAGTAATGGGGAACATACGAAAGCTTTAGAATATTATTTCAGGGCATTAGAACGAAACCCATTCTTGCCCCAAGCTTTTAATAATATGGCAGTGATCTGCCATTACGTGCGACTATCTCCACTATAGAAGGAAACGGGAAGACCCCCCTTTTTAGTAAATACTCAAAAAAATAGGCTCACTACATAGATATCGTCTAAAACGCCGATTTTTTGAGCTGTAGGAAAGAAATAAACTTCATAGAAATTGAAGAAGAAATTAAGAGATGCCTAGATACCTTTTTCCGTCTATGGATAAAAATTTTTAATTGGTAGAGAGGAAGCACCGTAAAGATCAATTAACGAGGTTTTGGGCCAATACATTAAGAAAAGAACTGCTTATTTATGCCTATATAAGATAGATAAAAGTTAGGAATTAACTTATGTAATAGAGTTGATCCACTAAGGTATGGAGCGGCGGTGTAGGATCAGATCCCAAAGATAGTAAGTCTTTTCTTTCTTACTTTTTTTATAAAGGAAAGTCTTTCTCAAAGATTCTATAAAAATTTCGATATGAAATAGAGATAGTTACCTTGCAGAAAATACTAACGCTAGGGGTAAATACCTATACTTTATTCTTCTGCAGGTGGGAGAAAAGATAAAACGAAAAAAAAACTGATTATTGATTATTAATAAAATTAAATAAAATATTATTAATTAAATAAAACTGAAAGTTTGAAACTCATCCGATTAACCTCTTTTGGTTACCCCGAAGAGTGGGATAGATCTATGAGAAATCTCATTCCTTTTTATAGGGAAAAAAAAAAGGACACCAAAAGAATTGACTGCGGAGCCGTATGAGGTAGGAAAGTCTCACGTACGGTTCTAAGGGAAGGAATTTACCCACCTATTCCGACCGGGGAGAGCAGGCCATCCGACAGGGAGATTCTGAAATTGCGGAGGCTTGGTTTGATCAAGCCGCTGAGTATTGGAAACA